ATTAATTTTTATTAAGTTAATATTTAAATAGTTTGATAAATTTAAATAATATACAATTAAATAAAGAAATAATATATTTCATATAATGAATAGATTATTAATTACAATTTTATATATTGAATCAAATTCAATTTAAGGGGTATATCAGGGTAATTAGGTAATTTATCAGAGATATAGGTTAACGGGAGGAAATACCATTTTTTTATGAATTATTTGTTAAAATGTTAGTAAATATTATTATTTAATTATTTTAATATGTAAGTGAAATTAATATTTATTTTAATTTTTTAATAATATTTTTTGGAAATATATATATATATATATATATACTAATTAAAATAGTTTAATTAATTTTTAATTTAATAATTAATTAAATTGGTTAAAATATATTTGCAAAAATTAATTTTATTGGAGGTTTAAAGTTATGAATTTATAATTTAAGATAAAAGTTTGATTCTAGCTTTAAGATTTATTAAAAATTTATTAATACATGTAAGTTTTTGTGTGGATAATAATATTATTTTAAAAATAATATTATTTTTATTTTAATCTCAGTATTTAGAATTAAATATTATAGAAATATAGATTTAGTAATATTTAATATTATTAGCAAAAATTGTGCCAGCAGCTGCGGTTATACAATTAATGAAAATAAATTTTATAAGTTAATAGTTAATATATAAATAAATATTATATTGTTTAATTTTAAGGTGAAATTTATTTTAAGTATATAATATATTTTGATTATGAGGCTATAAAAATTAAAAGATAAACTAGGATTAGATACCCTATTATTTTAATTAATCTTTTATACTAAGGTAGTAATAGTTATAGGCTTGAAACTTAAAGAATTTGGCGGTATTTTAATCTTTTCAGAGGAACCTGTTCTATAATCGATATTCCACGTTTAATTTTACTAAATTTTAGTTTGTATACCGTTGTCGAAAGAATATTTTTATAAAATTTTAATTTTCTAATATTTTTAAAATAATAGATGTCAAATCAAGGTGTAGCTGATATTTTAGAAGAAATGGGTTACAATAAAATTATTTATACGAAGAAATTATTGAAATATAATTTGGAAGGAGGATTTGAAAGTAAATTGATTTTAATAAAGTTAATTGATTGTAGCTCTAAGATATGTACATATTGCCCGTCGCTCTTTTTTAAAAAAAGATAAGTCGTAACATAGTAGATGTACTGGAAAGTGTATCTAGAAAGACAAATTATAACTTAAAATAAAGTATTTTATTTACATTAAAAAAATATAGTTTAAATCTATTAATTTGAAATTTAAAGTTTACTAAAGTTAGGTTTTTAAGTTAGATTTATAAATAAAATATTATTAAATTTTGATAGTTTTGTATAATTAAAAGATTAAATAATTATAGTTATAGTGTATTAGTATTGTAATAGAAAATTTTGTAATTGGGAATTAGTAAATTTAATTAATTGTACCTTGTGTATCAGGGTTTATTTAAATAAGAATAAAGATTTATTTATCTCGAATTTAAAAGGGTAAATATAATATTTAATTTAATGTGAAATAATTATTTATAATATTATATTAGAAATGAAACGTTATTCGTTTTTAAAGATATCTAGTTATCTTAGAAATAAATTTAATTTATAAAATTATAATATTTATTTTGATTAAAAAAATAAATAATTTTAATTTTAAATATTTATAGGGATAAGCTTGTAAATATAATTTATAATAGGTAAAATTAAAATATAAATTTATAGGGTTAGAAATATCCAATAATTTAATAATGTTATAATGTATTTATGTATTAGAAAATATTTTATTTTGTTTAATTAAATATAAGATTAATAATTAAAATTAATATAGTTATGAAATAATGATAAAATTAGTATAAAATTATATATAAATAATTTTTATATTGTAAGGTTATTATAAGGAATTCGGCAAATATAATATTCACCTGTTTATCAAAAACATGTCTTTTTGAATATAATTTTAAGTCTAATCTGCCCATTGAAAATTTAAAAGGCCGCGGTATTTTGACTGTGCAAAGGTAGCATAATCAATAGTTTCTTAATTAGAAGCTGGAATGAATGATTGAATGAAATATTAACTGTCTTATTTTAAATGATTTAGAATTTAATTTTTAAGTTAAAAAGCTTAAATTGAATTAAAGGACGAGAAGACCCTTTAAAGCTTTATATTTATATTTATTAATTGAAATAAGAAGATTTAATTAATAATAAATTATAATATTTTATTGGGGTGATAGGAAAATTAAATAAACTTTTTTTTTAAAATATAACATAAATTAATGAATAAATGATCCATTATTAATGATTAAAAGATTAAGTTACTTAAGGGATAACAGCGTAATTTTTTTAGAGAGAACATATCGATAGAAGAGATTGCGACCTCGATGTTGGATTAAGATTATTTTTAGGTGTAGAAGTTTAAAAATAAGGTCTGTTCGACCATTTATTCTTACATGATCTGAGTTCAGACCGGCGTAAGCCAGGTTGGTTTCTATCCTTAATTTTAAAAAATAAATTAGTACGAAAGGACCATTTATTTATAATATTTATATTTATAATTGAGTAAAATTAATTATTTTGGCAGATTAGTGCAATGAATTTAGAATTCATAAATGTATGTTATACAAATAATATATGAGTATTTTTTTAATAATAATAATAGTTAGTATATTATTGATAATTATTATAGTATTAATTGGGGTTGCTTTTTTAACTTTATTGGAGCGAAAAGTTTTAAGATATATTCAAATTCGAAAAGGCCCTAATAAAGTTGGGTTTATAGGTATCTTACAGCCTTTTAGAGATGCAATTAAATTATTTACTAAGGAGCAAATATATTTAAATTTATCTAATTATTTTATATATTATTTTTCTCCCGTAATAAGGTTATTTATAGCTTTAGTTGTTTGGTTATTAATTCCTAGATTATACGGGGGGTTAGTATTTAATTTAGGGATATTATATTTTATGTGTTGTTTGTCTTTAGGGGTGTATATAATCATATTTTCTGGGTGATCTTCTAATTCTAATTATTCAATATTAGGAGGATTGCGTTCTGTTGCTCAAACTATTTCATATGAAGTTAGTTTAGCGTTGATTATAATATCATTAATGTTTATAATTGAGGGGTATAATTTATTTATATTTCAAGAATATCAATATAATATATGGTTTATTTTTTTTATATTTCCTTTAGGAATAATATATTTTATTTCTTGTTTAGCTGAAACTAACCGAGCTCCTTTTGATTTTTCTGAAGGGGAATCTGAATTAGTTTCTGGGTTTAATGTAGAATATAGTAGAGGAGGATTTGCATTAATTTTTTTAGCTGAATATGCTAGAATTTTATTTATAAGGTATGTTTTTGTATTAATATTTTTAGGTGGAAATTTTTATACTTTTAATTTTGTTATTAAGGTTGTAATTATGTCTTTTATATTTATTTGGGTTCGGGGAACAATACCTCGGTATCGGTACGATAAATTAATGTATTTAGCTTGAAAAAGATTTTTACCTGTTGCTTTAAATTATTTATTGTTTTTTATAGTTATTAAAGTAATATTTTATAGATATTTATAATTTTTTTTTTATTAATAATTTTTAGTATAAGTTAATAGAATTAATTCTATCTTATATTTTCAAAATATATGCTTATATCAAGCTCATTAACTAATCTAATAATATTTTATCTCAGTAAAAAAATATTAGGGGATTAATAATATAATAAGAAAAGTAAATAATAGATAATATTTGACCTGTAATAATATATGGGTTTTCGACAGGTCGGGCTCCAATTCAAGTGAGTAAAATTAAAGTTAAAATGAAGAATCAAAATAAAATTTTATTAAAAAAGTAGAAAGAATTTCTTATTATTTTTTTATTTATGAAAGGTAGAATAGCAATAATTAAAATAGAGAGAACTAATGCGATAACTCCTCCTAATTTATTAGGAATTGACCGTAGAATGGCATATGCAAATAGAAAATATCATTCAGGTTGAATGTGAATAGGAGTGACTAAAGGATTTGCTGGGATAAAATTATCTGGGTCTCCTAGTAAGTAAGGGTTTAGTAATGTTAGAGAAATTAATATTATTAATATTAGAATAAACCCTATTAAATCTTTAAAAGAAAAGTAAGGATGAAAGGGAATTTTATCTATATTTCTATTAATTCCTAAGGGGTTATTAGACCCAGTTTGATGAAGAAATAATAAATGAATAATAACTAATGCAGAAATAATAAAAGGTAAGATGAAATGAATTATAAAAAATCGAGTTAAAGTGGCATTATCTACGGCAAATCCCCCTCAAAGTCATTGAACGATTGAGTTACCAAGATAAGGAATTGCAGATATTAAATTAGTAATTACTGTAGCTCCTCAAAAGGATATTTGTCCTCAAGGTAATACATATCCTATAAATGCAGTTCCTATAACTATAAAAAAAATAATAATTCCAATTATTCATGTTTCATGAAGTTTATATCTTCTATAATAAATTCCCCGTCCAATATGTATAAAAATACAAATAAAAAAAAATGAGGCTCCATTTGCGTGTAAGGTTCGAATGAGCCAACCATAATTAACATCCCGGCAGATATGGGATACAGATGAAAATGCAAGATCAATATTAGCCGTATAATGTATGGCTAAAAATAAACCAGTAATAATTTGGATTATTAAACATAATCCTAGAAGTGAGCCAAAATTTCATCAATATGAAATATTTGAGGGAGAGGGTAAATCAATTAAAGATCTATTTACAATTTTAATTAAAGGATGATTTGTTCGTATAGGTTTATTCATTAAAAGTTTTTTCGCATAGGTCCTATAAATAAATCAGTAATTTTAACAATAATAATTAAAGTTATTAGTAAATAAATAATAAGTAAAATTGTAATGAGGTTATTTGGGAAGTTATATAATTTTCTTATATTAAGAATATTAATATTAGAGAATGTAATATAATTAAAAGTAAATGAGTCAGTGTTATTAAAATAATTAATGTGGGATAAGTTTGTATTTAATATTAAAATAATTATAATTATTAAGAAAATTATTGATATTAATGGGATAAAAATAGAAAATTTGAAATATTCATTTGAGGATAGTCTTGTTATATAAATGAAAAGAATTAGTATTCCGCCTAAAAAAGTAATAAATAAGATATAAGAGAATCAAAATCTTTTTGATATTGTTCCAATTAATATTCTAATTCATAATGTTTGAATTATTAGTATAAATCCTATTCTTAAGGGGTGTTTTATTTTGGAAAATATTATTGAAAAAAAAATACCAAAGTTAATTAATAAAAATTTTATTTCAAAGAATAGTTTAATTAAAATATTAATTTTGGAGATTAATGATAAAGGTTCTTTTTCTTTGAAGTTTTAAAATATATAAATATTTATCTTTGATTTACAAGACCAAAATTTTAGCTTAAACTATTAAAACAAATGAAAGAGTATATAATATTAATAATAAGAATTATATTTTTAATGGGTTTAATAAAATTTTGTTTTAACTATAAGAATTTATTAATTAGATTATTAATTATTGAGTATAAGGTATTAGTATTATTTATGATATTATATGTAAGTTTAAATTTTTGTATATTTGAAAATTTTTTTTTAATAATGTATATTGTGATTAGAGTGTGTGAAAGGGCTTTAGGGTTATCAATTTTAGTCTCTATAATTCGAACTCATGGGAATGATTATTTTCAAGGGTTTAATATATTACAATGTTAAGAATTTTATTAATAAATTTATTTATGATCCTTATGTGTTTTTTTAAAAAAAGTTATTGAGTGGTAACAATAAATTTATTTTTAATAATATTTATATTTATAATTAAAGGAGTGAGATCTTTAAATTGAATGGGTATTTCATATTTTTTTAATTATGATTTAATTTCTTATGGTTTAATTTTATTAAGATTATGAATTTGTTGTATGATATTATTAGCGAGAGAAAAAATTAATTGAATAAATAATTATAAAAATTTATTTTTATTATTAGTTGTATCTTTATTAATATTATTAATTTTAACTTTTAGAGTTAATAATTTTTTTTTATTTTATTTATTTTTTGAAGGAAGATTAATTCCTACTTTATTATTAATTTTAGGTTGGGGGTACCAGCCAGAACGTCTTCAAGCTGGTATATATTTAATATTTTATACTTTATTTGCTTCCCTTCCTTTATTATTAAGAATTTTATATCTATATATATATGCAATAAGTTTATATCTTCCTTTATTATTAAAAATTAATTTATATAGAAATATTTTATATTTTTCTTTAATTTTAGCTTTTTTATTTAAAATACCTATATATATTGTTCATTTATGGTTGCCTAAAGCTCATGTTGAAGCTCCAATTTCAGGTTCAATAATTTTAGCTGGGGTTTTATTAAAGTTAGGAGGGTACGGTCTATTACGTGTGTTTCCTATATTAATGAAAATAATGTCATGAGGAAGAATAATAATAAGAGTCAGAGTTTTAGGGGCTACTTTAGTTGGGTTTATTTGTTTAAATCAAAGTGATTTAAAAGCTATAATTGCTTATTCATCAGTAGTTCATATAGGAATTACATTAGGAGGGGTATTTTCATTAAGTTATTGAGGGATAGAAGGGGCTTATGTTTTAATAGTAGCTCATGGATTATGTTCTTCAGGTATATTTTGCTTAGCAAATATTTCTTATGAGCGTTTAATAAGACGAAGATTAATTATAAATAAAGGTTTAATTAATTTTATGCCAAGAATAACATTATTTTGGTTTTTATTAAGAAGGTCTAATATAGCAGCCCCTCCCTCAATAAATTTATTAGGGGAAATTATAATTATTAATTCTTTACTTTCTTGATCTATTTTAATAATATTAGTTTTAGGATTAATATCATTTATTAGAGCGGCTTATAGATTATATTTATTTGCTTATACCCAACATGGGAGATTTTATTCGGGGTTGTATTCTTGTTCATCTGGGGAAGTTCGAGAATATATACTTTTATTATTACATTGATTACCTTTAAATTTATTAATTATAAAGAGAGATCAATTATTAGTAATTTATTATTTAAATAGTTTAATTAAAATATTGATTTGTGGAGTCAAAGATGTATTATTACTTTAAATTTATGATAAGGATTTGTCGGGTAAGATTTATTTATCTAATAATTATTAGACTGAGTTTATTAATTATAAGATTATTTTTTATTAATATAGATTTGGTTTATTTGTATGAGTGGGAAATTTTATCTTTAAATTCAGTACAAGTAGAGATGGTTATTTTATTGGATTGAATGGCTTTAATTTTTATGGGTTTTGTATTATTTATTTCTTCTTTAGTAATTTTTTATAGTGAGGATTATATGGGGGAGGACATAAATATTAATCGTTTTATTTTATTAGTAGTAATATTTGTTTTTTCGATGATAATAATAATTTTAAGCCCAAATTTAATTAGAATTTTATTAGGTTGAGATGGGTTAGGATTGGTTTCTTATTGTTTAGTTATTTATTATCAAAACATTAAATCATTTAATGCGGGAATAATAACAGTGTTAATAAATCGGGTTGGAGATGTAACTTTATTATTAAGAATTGCTTGGATAATAAGTTATGGGGGTTGAAATTTATTTTTAATTAATTTAAATAATATGGAATTGATAATAGTAATATTATTATTATTAATTTCTGCAATAACTAAAAGAGCTCAAATTCCATTTTCATCTTGGTTGCCTGCTGCTATAGCAGCCCCGACTCCGGTGTCAGCATTAGTTCATTCTTCAACCTTAGTTACAGCTGGGGTTTATTTAATAATTCGTTTTAATGAATTATTAGTTAGATCTGGGTTAAATATATTTTTAATATTAATTGCTAGAGTGACGATATTTATATCTGGGTTGGGGGCTAATTATGAGTTTGATTTAAAGAAAATTATTGCTTTATCAACTTTAAGCCAATTAGGACTAATAATAGGGAGTTTAAGCATAGGGGCTGTTAAATTAGCTTTTTTTCATTTATTAATACACGCTTTATTTAAGGCTTTATTATTTTTATGTGCTGGGTCAGTAATTCATTTATTTAATAATATACAAGATATCCGGGTGATAGGGGGGGTAGGTAAATTGATTCCTTTAATTGGAAGTGTATTAGGGGTTGCAAATCTAGCTTTATGTGGGTTTCCTTTTTTAGCTGGATTTTATTCAAAAGATTTAATTTTAGAATTTATATCAAGAATAAATTATAATTATGTTATTTATTTATTGTTTTATTTAAGAACTGGATTAACTGTAAGTTATTCATTTCGTTTATCAACAATATTATTTATACAGCAATTTAGATTTTATAGATTTCAAATAATTAGGGATTCTATTGAATTAAAAATTAAAATATGTTGGGGGTTATTGGCTATATCTGTGCTAGGGGGTAGCGTCTTTAGATGACTAATAATTTCTTTCCCTAAATTAATTTATTTACCTATGATGTTAAAATTAATAGTTTTATTGGTTGTTAGATTGGGGGTATGAATTGGATTAGAGGTTTATGATTTAAAAATAAATGAGTATCAGTCGTTAAATAAGTATTTTGTTGAATTTATTGGAAGAATATGATTTATGCCTATAATTTCTTCTTATTTGGTTAAAAATCCTTTATTTTATGGAAAATTTTTAATAAAAATAGTAGATCAGGGTTGATTTGAATATTTTGGAAGTCAAAATATTTATGTAAATTTAAAAAAAAGATCAAATTTAAAATTTAATTTTCAAAATAATATATATATATTATTTTTAATTACATTATATTTTTGAGTATTAATTTTATTAATTATGTATTTATATTATTTAAATAGCTTATAAATTTAGAGCATAACATTGAAGCTGTTAAGGAGGATTTATCCTTTAAATATTTAAAAAGAATATATCTTAATTTTACAATGAAAATGTAATGTTTTATTATAAACTATATAAATAGAAATATTAATGGAATTTAACCACTATAAATTAAGTTAGAAGCTTATTTTGATTTCTTTCATATTTCTTTAATTGGAAATAAATTTCAATAATATTATTAACAGTAATATACCTCTTTTTGGTTTCAATTAAATAAGGATAAAATATATCAAATTTATAGGTCGAAACTATACGCATTATTGCTTCTTATTTTAAGATTAATTGATAAACAATACTTTTTAAATGCAAATTAAATGTTATAATTAACTATAATCCTATGATCAATTTAATATGCCTTGATATCACTCGTAGTATAGCCCAATTAATAAAATAATAATGAAAATAATACTTGTGATAAGTCAATAAAATTTGATAGAAGAGGAGTAAATTAAGATTATTGGCAGTAAAAGGGCAATTTCAATATCAAAAATTAAAAAAATAATAGCAATTAAAAAGAAGTGGAGTGAGAATGGTAAGCGGGAGGATGAAAAAGGGTCAAATCCACATTCAAATGGGGAATTTTTTTCTTGGTCATAAATAGATTTAAATGATAGTAAAGAAGCAATTGTTATTACTAAATAAGAAATTAGACTTAATAATAAAGCTATTATTAAAATATACAAGATTATTTATATTAAAAATTAAACCTTATGATTGGAAGTCATATATACTTTATATACTATATAAATTTATCTACCTCACCAGTAAATAGAAATATATAAAAATAATCAAACTACATCTACAAAATGTCAATATCAAGCTGCTGCCTCAAAACCGAAGTGATGTGAGGAAGAAAAGTGAAAAATATTTAGTCGAATTCAGCAAATTAATAAAAATAAAGTCCCAATGATAACGTGTAATCCATGAAATCCTGTAGCCATAAAGAAAGTAGAGCCATAAACAGAATCAGCAATTGTAAAAGGGGCTTCAATATATTCATAAGCTTGAAGGATAGAAAAGTAAATACCTAAAATAATTGTAATTATTAATCTTTTAGAGGTTTGTGAGTGGGAGTTTTCTAATAAGCTATGATGCGCTCAAGTAATAGAAATCCCTGATGATAAAAGGATTGCTGTATTAAGAAGAGGAATTTGAAATGGGTTAAAGGGGTTAATATTTATAGGAGGTCAGGTGGCACCTAGGTCGATTGAAGGTGAAAGGCTTCTATGAAAAAATGCTCAAAAAAATGAAAAAAAGAATAATACTTCTGAAATAATAAATAAAATTATTCCATATCGAAGTCCTTTTGAAACAATAAAGGTATGTAACCCTTGGTATGTTCCTTCTCGGGAAATATCACGTCATCATTGAAATATTGTTATGATAGTAATAAATATCCCAATAAATATAAGGTATGAATTATAAGTATGGAATCATATAATTATCCCTAATATTAAGGTAAATGTTGATAAAGCTCCAGTTAACGGTCACGGTCTATTATTGACTAAATGAAATGGGTGGTTATTTGTCATTAATAAATTTCTCTAGAATATAAAGTTCTTAAAACAGCAAAGACGTAAGATTGAATTATTGAAACAGCAATTTCTAAAATTAATAGAAGTATTTGTGCTGAAATAAGAATCATTAATAATAAGCTTGATAATGAATTACCAGTGTTTCCTATTAATGTTAATAATAAATGACCTGCAATTATATTGGCTGATAATCGAATAGCTAATGTTCCGGGACGAATAATATTTCTAATTGATTCAATACATACTATGAAAGGTATTAATAAATTAGGAGTTCCTTGAGGGACTAAATGACAAAATATATGGTTTGAATGATTAATTCAACCAAATATTATAAATCTTAGTCATAATGGGAGGGCTAAACTTAAAGTTAGGGTTATATGTCTAGTTCTAGTAAAAATATAAGGGAATAGCCCTAAAAAATTATTAAATAAAATAAAAGTGAATAGACTAATAAATATAAAAGTAGATCCTTTAAAAGAGTTAGTTCCTAATAATACTTTAAATTCATTATGAAGGTATGATAAGATAAAATTTCAAATGAATCTATAACGTGATGGTAGTAATCAAAATATATTAGGGATAAATAATAAACCTAGAAAAGTTCTTAATCAGTTTATTGAAAAATAAGATGAGTTTATAGGGTCAAAAATAGAAAATAAATTAGTTATCATTTTCAGTTGAAATTATTTTTTTTGAAAGAATAAGATTTTTTAATATTAAATTTAAAAGATGAAAAATAATTAGTTATTATAATTAAACAATAACATAAAATAAAAATTAATATGAGAAGTAATCATAATATTGGAGCTATTTGAGGAATTAAAGATTATTTTAATTAAATAATTTTAGTTTGACATTCTAATGTTATGTTTTAACTAAATCTTTTCATAAGAAGTATATGCTAACATACTATAAAGTGGTTTAAGAGACCAATACTTGCTTCAGTCATCTTATGAATTAATTAGAATAAATTCATTTAATAAAAGAATTAAGAGAAATTCTTTCAAGGACGATTGGTATAAATCTGTGATTAGCCCCACAAATTTCTGAGCATTGGCCGAAAAATAATCCAGGGCGATTAATTAAGAAATTTGATTGATTTAATCGGCCTGGTGTTGCATCAACTTTAATTCCAATAGAAGGGATTGTTCATGAGTGGAGGACATCTGTAGCTGTAATAAGAATTCGAATTTGTGAATTAAATGGTAGAATAATTCGATTATCTACATCTAATAAACGAAAGTTATTGTCAAGTATTTCTGTAGAAGGAATTATATAAGAATCAAATTCAATATTATTAAAATCTGAGTATTCATATCTTCAATATCATTGATGTCCAATAGTTTTTAAAGTAATTAAAGGGTTATTTAGGTCATCTAAAAGATATAATAGTCGAAGAGAGGGTAAGGCAATAAAAATTAATATAAATGCTGGAAGAACAGTTCAAATAATCTCGATATTATTTCTTTCTATTAATATTCGGTTTGTAAATTTATTAAAAAATAAAGACCTTATTAAATAACCTACTATAATTGTAATTAAAATAATAATTAATATAGAATGGTTATGGAAAAATATTAATTGTTCTATTAAAGGGGAAGAACTATTTTGAAGGCTAATATTTCCTCAAGTAGACATTTTCTATCAAAAAAAAATTTTATATTTGGGGTTTAAATCCAATGCACTAATCTGCCATAATAGATTAGTTATGAATTAAGTATAGGTAGTTCAGAGTATCTATGCTCTATAGGGGGATAAAATTGAAATCATTCAATAGAAGAATTTAGATTATTAGAAGATAAAGAAGTTCGTCCTAAAATAAATCTTTCTCAGAAAATATAAATGAATATAATAATTCTTAATAGAGAAGTTAATCTTCCTAAAGAGGATAAAATATTTCATGAGGTATAACTATCTGGGTAGTCTGAGTATCGCCGGGGTATCCCCGCCAGCCCTAAAAAATGTTGGGGGAAAAAAGTTAAATTTACACCAATAAATATAATTAAAAATTGAATTTTTAATAAGATAGGGTTTATAGAAAGTCCTGTAAATAAAGGGAATCAGTGAATAAATCCTGCTATAATAGCGAAAACCGCTCCTATAGAAAGAACATAATGGAAGTGAGCTACTACATAATAAGTATCATGAAGAATAATATCTAGGGAAGAGTTTGCTAAAATAATTCCTGTTAATCCTCCTACTGTAAATAAGAAAATAAACCCTAGGGATCAAATTAATGAGGGAGAATATGAAAATTTAGTTCCGTGGAGGGTAGCTAATCATCTGAAAATTTTAATTCCTGTTGGGACTGCAATAATTATAGTTGCTGAGGTAAAATAAGCTCGAGTGTCTACATCTATTCCTACAGTGAATATGTGGTGAGCTCATACGATGAATCCTAATAATCCAATTGCTAATATAGCATAAATTATACCTAAGGTTCCAAATGTTTCTAATTTTCCAGATTCTTGAGAGATAATATGAGAGATTATCCCGAATCCAGGTAAAATTAAAATATACACTTCAGGGTGACCAAAAAATCAAAATAAGTGTTGATATAAAATAGGGTCTCCCCCTCCTGCGGGGTCAAAGAATGAAGTATTTAAATTTCGGTCTGTTAGAAGTATAGTAATAGCTCCAGCGAGAACTGGGAGAGAAAGAAGTAATAAAAATGCAGTAATAAAAACTGATCATACAAATAAAGGTATTCGATCCAGGTTTATCCCTACAGGGCGTATATTAATACAGGTAGAAATAAAATTAATTGCTCCAAGAATAGAAGAGATTCCTGCTATATGAAGGCTAAAAATTGCTAAATCAACTGAAGCTCCTCTATGAGCTGTTATTGATGAAAGAGGAGGGTAAACAGTTCATCCAGTCCCAGCTCCTCTTTCAACTAAAGATCTTGATAATAAGAGAATTAATGAAGGAGGAAGTAATCAAAATCTTATATTATTTATTCGAGGGAAGGCCATATCTGGGGCTCCTAGTATTAATGGAACTAATCAATTTCCAAACCCCCCAATTAAAATTGGCATAACTATAAAAAAAATCATTACAAAAGCATGGGCGGTGACAATTACATTAAAAATTTGATCGTCTCCAATTAGAGAGCCTGGTTGGCCTAATTCAGTTCGAATTAAGATACTGAGAGAAGTCCCAATTATTCCTGATCATGCCCCAAAAATAAAGTATAGAGTTCCGATATCTTTATGATTTGTTGAAAACAGCCATTTTACGATAAAATGGCTGAGGTATAGGCAATAAATTGTAAATTTATGAACGGAATAATCCTTTTATCAGGCTTTATAGTCAAAAATGACATTAAATTGCAAATTTAAAGGAATATAAATATTAAAGCTTATAAATAAGGCTTAAAGAAAGTCTTTATTTATAACTTTGAAGGTTATTAGTTTAAAATTAACTTAAAACCTTATATTATAAAAAGACTAATTAAAGCAGGGAAAAATATTATTGAGAAAAAATTTAATACAAAAATTTTAGGGGAAAAATTATTTCTATAAAATTTTCAATATATTTGGAAATTATTCAATATTATTGATGAAAACATTAATCGTAAATAAAAATATAGCGTGATTATAGTCAGCATAATTATGATTAATGAAATTATTAATAAATTTATATTAATTATTAGTTCAATTACTGTTCATTTAGGTAAAAATCCTAAAAATGGTGGCAATCCTCCTATTGATATTAATGGGATAAAAATAGAAAATTTTGTAATTGATGAAAATGTATTAGTTATTAACTGATTTATGTGAAATAGTTTTAAGTTATTAAAACTTCTAATTAAAGTAAATCTAATAAATCTATAAAATAAAAAATAAAATCAAAATATTGAATCTCTAAATAAAATCCTTATTAACATTCAACCTATATGTGTAATTGATGAAAATGCTATAATCTTTCGTAAAGAGGTATTATTTAATCCTCCTATTGATCCTACTAAAATTCTTAAAAGTGAAATAAAATAAATAAATTTTCTATTAAAACAATAAGACAAACAAATAAAGGGGTTAATTTTTTGTCAAGTTATTAGTAATATTCCATTTATTCAGTTGATTCTATTAAGAACCGAAGGAAATCAAAAGTGAAAGGGGGCGGCACCAATTTTTAATAGGAATGAAGAATTTAATAGTAAAAGATAAAAATCATTAAAAAATATCATCGAGAAAAAATTTAGGTTAATAAAATTAATACAAATTCTAAAAAGCAGGATAATTGAACCTAATGCTTGGGTTAAAAAATATTTTAATGAAGCTTCATTAGAAAGAGTATTTTTATTGTTATTTATTAAGGGAATAAATGACAATAAATTTATTTCTAATCCAATTCATGCTCCCAATCAAGAGTCCGCAGAAATGCAAATAAAAGTTCTTATGATTAGTAGAAAAATAAACAATAATTTAGATGTGCTGTTAAAAATTAAAAAGAAGAGGGTTGACTTCTATAAACAGGGTATGAACCTATTAGCTTATTTAGCTTATCTTTTTATATATTAGTGTATGAAGCACAAAAATTTTTGATATTTTTAGAAATAGTTTAAATCTATTGTATATAATAAAGGTATAAAATACATGATTTATTCTATCAAAATAATCCTTTTATCAGGCACTTTATTTTTGTATTTATACAAATTATAAAAGAGTTGGTTTTATTTTTTATATAAATAATAATAATAATGTTTATTATATTATATTTTTAATTAAATTTAAATAATCTAATTAAATTAAATAATTTAATTTAATTTATTTATATATTGATATTAAATTATTTATATATTAAATAAAATCTAATAATACCTATAATTTAATCATTAAGTAAGGTTTATTATAAATATTATTACTTAAATAACGGTAAAACTATAAATTTGAATAAATAAATAGATAATGGCATAT